CCGCCACTCCAGCAACTAATCTTATTCTTTTCTTGGATCTGGTTTGTGATATTGCGAAAAGACCCATAAATTTATCTATGAATTCTCCTATATTAAACTATTTACAGTACTATCATATAATTCTATATATGACTCTTGTTTTTGTCTTCGTTAGTTAGATTTCTCTGTACTTCAAATGAATCTAAAGTTCCGGAGTCTATTTTTTTACAGGTCAAACCAAAAAAGAAAAAGACATTGCCTATTTTACCTTTATCTGTCAGAAAAAAAGGGAAACTCCCCCTTTTTGTCCCTGCCCCTAAATGAATGAAATACAATAGTAAATAATAGTAGACTGGAAATGAAAGTTTCTTTCTTTCTCGCATCCGTTCTCTATCACATTGCCGAAACAAAAAGATCGGATGCTTTGATATGGAAATATTTGGTACATGAAACCACGACCTGATGTAGATTGTCGATTTCTTAATAGAAATATTGGAATCAAAGAAAGATATTCAAAAATAGACGGTTTTTGTGACTCGGAAGAAATGTTTCTCTGTATAGGAACAGAATAGCCATTTATTCCTATGAAGCATCCAGGAACAAGAACATTAAATCAGAAATATCGACAAATTCTTCCGTATCCCAAGAAAATAAATTATAAATAAAGGAGTACGCTGCTACAATTTTCTCTCTACTATTGAATTTGAATATCAGAATAGCTCATATAGTCATGATTCAATGGGTCAGGTCCACTTACTTTTTCTTTTGTTGATTTCTAAAGTGACTTATAGTAGTTCTCCTACTCAGCGAAATGACCGATCATGATAATAAAGACAAATGTTTCACTTTATAACTATACTACTATAAATAGAAAAAAGAACTTATTATTATATAATAATATTTTTCTATTTCTTTTTTCTATTTATGTGGATGTTTTCTTTTTTTGCCATTTATTTTACAAAGAGCCACAATATCTCTATTTTGCGCCCCAAATCGAAGACTTAGATTAGAGTTTTGTGAAAAAAGCCCCTTATCGGATTTGAACCGATGACTTACGCCTTACCATGGCGTTACTCTACCGCTGAGTTAAAAGGGCATATTTGATTCAATTGTTGAATGAACCAACAGTCACTATGAGTCTACTGTATGTACCTATGTATATAATATACATCATATATATAGAGCTCGGCTCGTTCAGGACCAATAATTTTTTTTACTTCAGATTTCTTTTGAGAAGTCTAGGAAAAATGCTTATTTATATTTTAGCAATATTAATGCACTACATTTTACCGCCCCTAATAGATTTGTTTTTATTGACCCCCGAGATTCATTTGATCGATACACAATTCAACGTAGATCCAAGATATTTCATTGAATCATGTGATAAAGAGATTCGACACGTACCCTGAAATTTTTATAGAAAAAAGAAATTGGATGGAATCATCAAAGCAGTAAATATTCTTCGGATTTAGTCATAGCATTACATTATATTGACAATTACAAAAAACTGTTCATACTATGAGTATAGTAGGCGATCAGGCGGGTATGCCCCCATCGTCTAGCGGTTCAGGACATCTCTCTTTCAAGGAGGCAGCGGGGATTCGACTTCCCCTGGGGGTAGGGTACGGGTACTACGAAAGGAGGTTGATCATGGATTTATCCATAAGTCTAAAATGGATTCTTCCTGGGTCGATGCCCGAGTGGTTAATGGGGACGGACTGTAAATTCGTTGGCTATATGTCTACGCTGGTTCAAATCCAGCTCGGCCCAAAAATCCGCCGATCCATCATGAGATAATAGAACAAATTTTGCCTCCAGAAACCGGATGAAAAAAGAAAAGAATACTTTTTTTATGCTATATCCTTAATTTATTTGTTCCCATAGATTATACTTTCTAATAATCTAATCTGTAACCTTAATATATAAGGAAGAGGTAAAGAAAAAATCCTTTTTCTTGTTCATCGAAAGAGTAATTATGAAATGATTTGATTACTAGTAATACGTGCCGTTCTCACTCAAGCCCATACCCATGTGAATATCAACATATCGCTTCTATCTCTGTTACAACACAGCGATTATAAATAGAAATATGCTATGAATTAAATAATAAGAATATGTATCCTGTACATCTTATTCCCTGGGATTGTAGTTCAATTGGTCAGAGCACCGCCCTGTCAAGGCGGAAGCTGCGGGTTCGAGCCCCGTCAGTCCCGACCTAGGATCCGATGAATCCGTCAACTCATTTCTCTATTTTCGGTGAAGAGGGAGGACTGAAAGCAAGAGCTAATTCCCGCCGGAGTTCTTTTTTCTCGTCGAAGAAATACAAGAATTTCAATTAATTCTCGACTAGTACTGATTCGTGGGGCGAGACATATCTAGATTGGTACAATTGGTGGTCGGGTCTTATTCAGGATTTCAAGAAATAACGCACAGGTTTTCCTTTTTCTATTGGTTCTGATCCATAGAATTCAATATAATATCCACCCGCTTCCCGAGAGCATACATACAAATAGGATTCCTTCTCCGATTTTTGGGAACCTCAATTCCTAATTGAAAAAAATCTATCTATCTCACTTGCATACTGAATTTCGGATATGATATATATTCCGGTCTCAATCCAAGGAAAGAAGCTTTTAATAAAAAAGAGATCAAAGAAAGAGCCGCCCTGCCCTACATCGCTTAATAAGAAATGAATAATATTTCTTCTCCTGTTTTTTCTTTGAAGGGGGTCCTATCGAAGAAAGAGCAAACTTCAAAAAAGTAAATTTCTAAAAAATGAGATCTTTTATACCGAAATCCATCTTTATCACACCTCTTTGTCTTCCAAAAAATTTAGATCATAACAAACTAAATTAGTTTCGAACTTCACTTTTTTCCATTTCATTTCTACTGTTTGGGTTTGTGACCAATTGAAATGGAAGACGGGTCAGATGATACCTCATCAGATGGTTGTATACGGAAGACGGTAGGTGATAGAAAAGAATGAAAAACTAAAAGAAAGGGATTCTTTGTTGTATCAAGAATCCCTTATTTGGATTCGTTATGGATAAAAGATCCTCCTATGTTATACTATTCAATTCTCGACAATGAATCGATCTGAAAGCTCAGATATTGTTATTCATGATATTGATCCGATTCAATATCAAATAACATTGGGATGCAATTCATTTTATTGAATTTAGAGGAGAAGATTTTTCATCTCTATGGGATTAGATCCCGAGTTATTGTGAAGTAAAAAACGATGGGATTATGGAAGTAAATATTCTCGCATTTATTGCTACTGCGTTGTTCATTCTAGTTCCTACTGCTTTTTTACTTATCATCTACGTAAAAACCGTAAGTCAAAATAATTGATTCAAATGAAGCTTGACTTCTTTGTTCTTATCAATGATTGAAGAAATGAAAGGGATTTTCATTCCACGTCTTAAACGAAATGAGGGGACTAGAATCAGCAGTATATGAGATCCGGTAGTATGGTAGAAAGAAATCGATTTCTTTCTACCATACTTTCTATTATTCTATTGTCTAAAATTGTACTGTATAAAGAGGTATAGGCTTCATCTAGATTAATCTACAATATGTATCTTCTAGCTTCATATATGTACATATCTATAAATTTCATATATGTGATGTACATCATGTAAATAACACCCCAATTCTAGTTCTTCCTTGCATCTATTTTATTTGTTTGATTGAAAGGTTATTTTTCATATAGTACATTACTGTAATCCAATATAATTTTGAAAAGGATATTTTTTTATTTAAAACCCCTTTGCAGAATGATATATGAAAAAACGTCTACAGTTTGATTACTCAACTCAATTAGTAGTGCTTTTAGAGTCCACTTCTTCCCCATACTACAAGTGAAAGGGAAAATGTAAAGACTACCATTAAAGCGGCCCAAGCAAGACTTACTATATCCATGTGAATTATGTCCCCTATCTCTATGAATATGAAGGAATTCGTCCATTATTGATCACTAATAATAGTGGAATCTATAGTGCAGAGTCAAAAAGGGATTATGACCAAATGCTATTGATCAAAGATCCACCCATAACAAGTTTCTATATGATTTTTGGTAGAATAGGGAAGTATTAACCACAAGCAAGATACATAGGGGCTTTCTTTGTATTATCAAGGAAATCTTCTTTAATGGAATGTAGGAATAGTAAGGCCTATTGTTTAGTTTCTTTTGTTGCCCTTCATAAGCAAAAAGCATCAAATATACAATCAAGGTAGATCACTACCTACCACATATCTCTCCGAAAGAGGGTTTTTTACTTTTGGTTTCCTCTATAATCTATAAAAGGGGGGAATTTTATCTCCAATCTAACCCAAAACTCAGTCAGTAGACACTACCCAAGTTGTGGAAGGAAGGGACTCAGGAAGTCTTGATAGCTAGATCTTCCGATCTTCCTATACTAAAATTCTCTCTTGGGTCCTAGGCGCAAGGATTGAGAGTATAGAATACCCAAAATTTTTTAATAAAGCAAGTATCAACAGTTATAGTCTTTTTCCTCTGCTTCTTGCTTTTGCCGAGCAAAAATACGGCTAGGTATAGCAGCAAAAAAAGAAATTATTTTTTGTTTTTTGTAGATGAGGCGGCACCCGGATTTGAACTGGGGTAAAAGGATTTGCAGTCCCCCGCCTGACCACTCGGCCATGCCGCCAAACGGATATAAAATAGAGGGAAGGCTTTCTTCTTTTTATTTCTTGAATATCATTATCCCTTTCCTAAACCTAAAAAACTTTTTTTGCACCCAGTTGATTCCCTTCGATTGATTGTATGGTATCTCAAATCTCAAAATAAACAACACCTAAAAACTTCCCCCCTTTTTGATCTTTCAAAAGCAAATGTGGATTTTCAGTTACAGAATGAAAAATGTAGGGCAAATTGGAACCATTAACAATTGACTTGAATTCATGAAGAGTTCTTGGAACGAAAATTTTGTTTCCTTAACGGCATCAAAATAAAGTTGATACACAACTTATCAGTATCAATTCTTTTCAATAATCAATCT